TTGTCTCGTTCTATTTCAGAATATCCATTCGCTCGAAACTGATCTGCTTCCATTTCCACCTTCCGTAAGCGAGCCCGAGCTTTTTCGAGCTGTTCAACGGCCCTTCCGCGCAGTTCTTCTGAATTTCGAATAGTATTCACGATTCGCAGTTTTCGATTATCTAATAAATCACTTAATGAAAGTAGATTATCTTTCTATTCATTTCAAAACTTTCATGATCCCTTCCCGAACCAAACTTGAATCTTTCGATTCATTTGGCTCTCACGCTCAATTACTTCCATTTTTTTGTCAATTTCCATATCGTTTTTGAATGTAATGAACCTATCCTCTACTCTATTTTGTTCATATTAGAACAAAATTGGAAATGAATCAAAAATCCAAGGCCCGAATATTGGGAGGACTCTTCTGACCAAACAAAAATATGTAATTGTCAGCAAAGTTGTTTTTTTTCAAAAAATTCTTATTTTATAAATAGGTCATCAACTCAGCATTTGGCATTTAAACAAAAATGTAAAAAAAAAAGAAAAAAGGATGAACCCCTTTCCAATACCAATAAAGGTTTCGAATATTTTTCTCGATATGAGTGTTATATATCGAAAAATTTATAACTATTCCTTGGAAATGGAAAACCATTTCAGTATTAATATAGTGGTAGAAAGAGTACCGTGCTGTGGCTGAACTTCAAACAGTTTAGCTTTAACCATATTAATAGGTCCACATTGTTGGTTGCTAGAGAATCAAAGTATATTTACCAACGAATCACGAAATGCTATGGTTCTTACATATGATTATATGATTTCTTAATTTATTCAGAAGTAATTCGCGAGATCATGCACCTTTCTTTACTAGTTATACCGAAAGGGGGTGCAGCTGGTTGAATCCAGTCTATTCTTGAAAAAAACAACTCGCACACACTCCCTTTCCAAAAAAGATCAATACACCAATCACTACACTGAGATTTATTGGATTTGTTGCTAAAATATCGGTATTAAATCCGAAACTCCCGGCAGATGGCCAGTGACCCGGGGAAACGAAAGAATCGGTTACATTTTTCATATGATCTCCTCTTATAGATAGACTAAAAAATCGAACATCATTTTTTGTTGTATTACTTGACCTATTTCCTATTTATTTATTTATTTATAAATTGAAAATCGATTCACAATCTATTCCATTTCACAATGTATTTTCTTTTTCAAAGTCCAATAAGAATAAGACTTAGTCGAATAGGATTAGGTACCGGGCCGGGTTTTCGTGTAAATTATAAAATACCTCGTTTGTTGCACCATTTCCTAAAAAGCTTTCGTTGGACGAAGAAGGGGAAGGAAAAAAGCGAGTCGGTAACACTCATTCTTCATCCTAAAATTAACCCTTCCCCCCGGTTTTCTCAAAGTAATTGTAGGAGTGAAATCTTGGTATAATGCGAAAAGGCAAACAGGCAAGCGTCAAGTCCAAAGAAAAAAATACGTATTTTTTCGGATTAGAATTAAACAAAAGGATTCGCAAATAAAAGAGCTAATGCGACAACCAATCCATAAATTGTTAAAGCTTCCATAAAAGCCAAACTAAGCAATAAAGTACCTCGTATTTTACCCTCTGCTTCGGGCTGTCTCGCAATACCTTCTACAGCTTGGCCTGCAGCAGTACCTTGACCAACTCCTGGTCCAATAGAAGCAAGCCCTACAGCCAACCCAGCAGCAATAACGGAAGCGGCAGAAACAAGTGGATTCATGATAAGCTCCTCACACAAAAAAAAGAAATGGTTAATGATACAATCAACGAAAAAATTATGACTTAATTATTCCATCGACTAAGAGTCAGCCAGTCGAAGCCAGTAAGAACTCCGAATTTACATAAAAAAAATAGAATTCCATCAGATCATCAGAAAGGCTTCTCCTTGGTAGTTCCTATTTGTTGAGTCTTTCCTGAATCTATATAACATGAGTTTCTCCTTTCCTTCTTTCTTTCTTTCTAACCATCCGTTGAATTCTTCGACCCTTTCTTGCTTCATTTTATTTGTTTATTCATTCAAGTCATAACTAAATGAAAAAAATAAAAAAAAAAGACTTCTATTAATATCCCCATCTAAATTAAAGTAGGGCTTAATACTAGTTCATATATAACGAGTCAATATCTATATCTAATATCCAATATACATGTCTTTCTTCCATAACGTAAACCCGGCATTCTACCTTAAATTCAATTGGATTCTAGAATCTTTCTTTGAATTGAAACATCTACAGGAGTTGACTTATAACCATTCGATTCCATATGCCTAGTTCGATCTTTCTATACTAACCAACCCCCTCTCTCGGATCCCTTTTCTATTACTATGGAACATACTTGTATGTTACCTAATTTTTTTGAAACCTATATTGACTTAAACAAGACTCTTTCGAAAATGAATTAATGATGACCCTCCATGGATTCGCCTATATAAGCTGCGGCTAAAGTTGCAAAAATAAGAGCCTGAATACCGCTTGTAAATAATCCAAGAAAC